ATCGATTACAAATATCTATGATCTGTCTTCTCTATAAAGGACCTGAAATACCTTGCTTACGTATCATTGGAAAGTGCATTAACATAAATACGGCAGTAAGAAGAGGTAATACAAAAGTGTGTAAACTATAAAAACGAGTCAAAGTGGATTGACCGACACTAGCACTTCCACGTAATAACTCTACCAAAGGCGATCCTATTACAGGAATAGCTTCAGGTACGCCTGTCACGATTTTTACTGCCCAATAACCAATTTGGTCCCGAGGTAAGGAATAACCAGTTACACCAAAAGATGCAGTCAATACAGCCAAAATCACACCTGTAACCCAAGTCAATTCGCGAGGTTTTTTAAATCCACCTGTGAGATACACACGAAATACGTGTAGAATCATCATTAGCACCATCATACTTGCTGACCATCGATGAACCGATCGGATTAACCAACCAAAGTTGGCTTCAGTCATTATGTATTGAACAGAGGCAAAAGCCTCTGTAACGGTCGGACGATAGTAAAAAGTCATAGCAAAACCGGTAGCTACTTGTACTAAAAAACAAGTAAGTGTGATCCCTCCTAGACAATAAAATATGTTGACATGAGGAGGAACATATTTACTAGTTATATCATCTGCAATCGCCTGAATCTCGAGACGCTCCTCGAACCAATCATATACTTTATTGAGATAGGTAAACCAAAGAGACTCCCCCTCTGAGAACCGTATATGAGAATTTCATCTCGTACGGCTCAAGCAAAAACACCCAAACAGTGGTTGCAACGGATATGTAATAGAAAGTTTGAAACTTCTTAGCCACTTGATTCAATCGTCCCTGAAGATACGAAGCGAAGGAACCAAAATCCGGAATCTCTTCTTTGTGATGATAATGCCAAAATATCAAGTTGGCTCATTCGTCTTTATGTTGATCGTTACAGGCCTCTTGAATCTTCTATTCCCCTATTTATTTTATTTTGGATTTGTTGTTTTTGTTTGTGCGTAATACGGATTTACTATATGTTTTGTTTACTATTGATAGGAATTCTCTTGTGGAGACCCTATGAATCGATTGAAACCTCAGATTCATACTAGAACCACGATGATTCAATAAAGCGCCCAAGCTAAGCCCAAAGGTTCTCTGAGTAAGAACCATTTGATCATCACTTATTCAATGAATGGATGAAATGACTAAAAATCCATAGAAACATTGGTCCTTCGGTCAAAATAAGCATAATTCTGAAGGAAGAAAAATCGTTTGATTTATGACTCGTTGTTTGAAAATTTGTTGGAGTCCGGTCGCGAGGTCTGAATAGTAGGTATGAATCATAGTTCAAATATTTCTTGATCTATTCCATATATTCCGTGCTCCAGATACTAGAATGAATATCCGACGAGGTAGAACCATCTCTATGGAGATGACAGACCTATTCTCTGTACTATCAATAGGATCAATTATAACAAGTCACACACTCATATTCCGGAAATACCGAAACAACGGAATTCCACGGTCGAACTACCAGAATGGCCTAGAAATCCGAGTCCTAAGTGATTCATTTTGGATTGAAAAGCTAGGACTTCATGGTTCTTATGGGACCTAACTCATTGAAATTCCATCCAGTAAAACGGAAGAATTATAAATCTCCAAAATAATAGATAGGAATATCGCAAATAGAGCCATTGCGACACCCATGAAGGGGGTAGTTCCCCATCCAGGAGCCACTTTACCATATTCCGAATTCAATGGTTTCAATAAATCCCCTGTAATAGTTCGTCTTGGCCCAGATCTAGAACTACCCTCAACGGTTTGTGTAGCCATAAATCCTATTGCATTGGTTGAGATCTGTTGACTTTGTATACTATTTCGTTGTAAATAAACGATCTTATCGTAGCGTAGATCGATCGTGGTCTTGAAATTATCTAATAATGGAAACAGCAACCCTAGTCGCCATCTCCATATCTGGTTCACTTGTAAGCTTTACTGGGTACGCCTTATATACCGCTTTTGGGCAACCCTCTCAACAACTAAGAGATCCATTCGAGGAACACGGGGACTAGTTGAAATAATGAACCTCCCATATTGGGGGGCTCATTACTTCAATTGAGATAATGAAAAATCATTTCATCTTTTTAGTCGGAACCTTAGGCGGATCTCGAAAAAAGATAGCGAAAAAAATGATCCCTAAAGTCGAGACTAACAGGAATGTATAAACCAATGCTTCCATAGATTCGATCGTGGTTTACAATTATAGCTTCCACACCTATTCATTTGGGATCATTTCCCAGATAAAGAAAGGGCAAGAGTCAAAGAAAAGGCGATGATGAAAATCAAGATTTCTCCAATCCCTTATGTCAAATCAAAAAAAAATCAAATAGAGGCGAAAGATACCAGAGCAATGTTGTATCAGACTACTTGTCTCTTTGTAGTTGGATCTCCAAGTTTTTGGAATGCCCCAAATTCCACTTGAGCATCCAAATCTGGGTCAATACCAGCAAAAACATCTCTGAACAAGGTTCTAGCGCCATGCCAAATGTGTCCGAAAAAGAAGAGCAAAGCAAACGTAGCATGTCCAAAAGTGAACCAACCTCTTGGACTGCTACGAAAAACACCATCGGATTTCAAAGTAGCACGATCTAATTCAAAAATTTCACCCAATTGGGCACGTCTAGCATATTTTTTCACAGTAGCGGGATCACTATAACTGACTCCATTGAGTTCGCCACCATAGAACTCAACAGTTACACCTACCTGTTCGACACTATACTTTGATTCTGCCCTTCTAAAAGGAACATCGGCTCTCACAATTCCGTCTCCGTCTACCAAAACTACTGGAAATGTTTCAAAAAAAGTAGGCATACGACGTACAAAAAGCTCATGCCCTTCTTTATCTCTAAAGATGGGATGTCCTAACCATCCAACAGCTATTCCATCCCCGTTATCCATTGAGCCTGCTCTGAATAATCCCCCTTTCGCCGGATTATTACCGATGTAATCATAAAAAGCTAATTTTTCGGGAATTTTAGACCAAGCTTCCGACAAACTCAGATTTTCGGCTAGCCCGGCACCAACCCTTCGATATATTTCTTGCTGGAAGTATCCCTGATCCCACTGATAACGAGTGGGACCAAATAATTCGATCGGGGTAGTTGCTGAACCATACCACATAGTTCCAGCAACAACGAAAGCTGCAAAAAAGACAGCAGCGATACTACTGGAAAGGACCGTTTCAATATTGCCCATACGTAATCCTTTGTATAGACGTTGGGGCGGGCGGACACTAAGATGGAATAGACCCGCTAATATGCCCAATGTCCCCGCTGCAATATGATGAGAGGCTATTCCTCCCGGAACAAAAGGATCAAAACCTTCCGCGCCCCACGCTGGATTTACAGATTGTACTTTTCCGGTTAGGCCATAAGGATCGGACACCCATATTCCAGGACCATACAAGCCTGTTACATGAAATGCGCCAAACCCAAAGCAAGCCACCCCTGAGAGAAATAAATGAATTCCAAAGATCTTGGGCAAATCCAAAGAGGGTTTTCCCGTACGTTCATCACAGAATATTTCTAGGTCCCAATACACCCAATGCCAGATAGCTGCTAAGAAGCACAAGCCAGAAAACACAATATGTGCCCCGGCCACACCTTCGTAACTCCAAATACCCGGATTCGTTATAGTTCCTCCTGTGATACTCCAACCACCCCATGAATTGTTTATTCCTAAACGAGTCATGAAAGGGATAACGAACATACCTTGTCTCCACATTGGATCAAGAACGGGGTCAGAGGGATCAAAAACTGCTAATTCGTATAAAGCCATCGAACCGGCCCAACCAGAAACTAGAGCTGTATGCATTATATGGACAGAAAGCAACCGACCGGGATCATTCAATACGACGGTATGAACACGATACCAAGGTAAACCCATGGAAATACCCCTTTATCAAAGAAAAAATAGACACTATGTAACTTTATCGCATTGGAAAAGACTATGCTATGGACCTCACCTTTTCAGTGGATTATCCCGAAGCAAGGGTTAATATTTATTCCGTTCCGTTGGTAATAATTGAACAATTCTGTTCGTAGGAACAAAGAGAAGCAGATCTATTCTATACCCAATAAGTACCAATACGCAATGGGGGCTGGTCCCATTTTTTGTGAGCGAATGCATAGATACTTGTTCATCATTCAAACGATCCATTCGTAAGAATTTTTCTTTATTCATTCTGTCTTCCTCCATGAACCTTCGAATCTATGGATAAAATACGATAAACGGCAATATTATGAAGACAATAAACCCGTTGTTACGTTTCCACATCAAAGTGAAGTATAGTACTTAACCTCTTTTTCTTTAATTTAATGCCCATTGGTGTTCCAAAAGTACCTTTTCGGAGTCCTGGAGAGGAAGATGCAGTTTGGGTTGACGTATAGTGCGACTTGTCAGACATATTGGGTCATATGGGATTTCCCCGTTCTCTCCCCCGATGGAGATATCCTCTCTTTCGCCCAAGAAAGATTGATTGAACCATCAATAATTCGGAGCGTGAAGTGCAATTAGATCAATTTATTGGGGGATCCATATTATCAATTAGAAGAATTTATGGTTGGCTTGGACCAATAAAATGAAGTATACAGGCTCCGTTCAGAAAATACCAAATTGGTAATCTATGTATGATTACCACTCGTATCATAAATGATTCCTTTATACCATATGAGTGATCTCATACTGCCAATCAATGGAGTAATATGATGAATACATCATATATTGGGCGGAATACATGAAACGAATTGAAAAAAAAAGAAGTCGTAGCAAAAAGAAGTGGTACTGAGATTATTTGTCCTATATGTGCAAATAGAATTCGGGCAGATCTTTACCCGGAGTAGAGCATAAACCTAAAAGAATTGAAGAGGCCCATTCAGGAACAAGAAAATTACATCGTGATTTGGATCTCGATGAAACAATACATCAATGAGAGGTTAGTTCGATAAGTTCAGTGAATTCTAGGGAAGCAAGTCAAGTCAAAACTCATGTTTCTTGAAAAATGGAAGAAAAAGCCCCTTCGTTAGGAAAAACCCTGCTACGAAAAGAGAAAAGGGCTGGAATCGACACATTGATTCTTTTTTTGTTTCGCAATTTTTATTTTTTGAACCGTATGCATCCAAAGGTGCGTGTACGGTTCCTAAAGGATACAATTTTGTCCTAATCAACCGACTTTATCGAGAAAGATTACTTTTTTTAGGCCAAGAGGTTGATAGCGAGATCTCGAATCAACTTGTTGGTCTCATGGTATATCTCAGCATAGAGGATGATACCAGGGATCTTTATTTGTTTATAAACTCTCCCGGCGGATGGGTAATACCAGGAATATCTATTTATGATACTATGCAATTTGTGCCACCAGATGTGCATACAATATGCATGGGATTAGCCGCTTCAATGGGATCTTTCATCCTGGTCGGAGGAGAAATTACCAAACGTCTAGCATTCCCTCACGCTTGGCGCCAATGAGTTTTTTATTTGAGAGAAAAGAAGACTATGCCTTCGCCATATGGAATATAAATAATAAGTAATAATAGCATGGCACTTCGAGTTCGATATGAGCAAACCATTCTCGTTTTTTCATAACATGAGATTATGTATCGAGATAGTAGTATGAAACAAAGGTTATTTCCGATTTGATCTTATGTATCGGGGTTCCATTTCAGCGTCACAAACCTTTTTGCTTCCACACCAGAAGTCTCTTTCCGATATTTATGTTATGAAAGAGTATGAAAAAAAAAAAGATTCTTTTTTCCTTATTTGATCGGATCAAAAAGAAACTTTGGGATTGCTGAATCTCAGACGAGATAAATATATAAAGCAACGGAACCATCATAGTATTTTTTGACTCCTACGAAAGGAAGGATGGTAAATGGATCATTCAACGATCTGGGTCTGATGGATTCTATTTGTCTCTTTCTTTGATGGAAGGGAAAAAGAAATTCCATTGCAGAGCCGTATGCAATGCACAAAAGATGCCTGTACGGTTGTTCAATTCTATCTTTTTCTTCTTGTTTGTTATTCTTTATCCCTTCCTTTCGCCCGATCATGCGAGATAGAGGAATCGTTTATTATGTTATATCATCAGGGTTATGATCCACCAACCTGCTAGTTCTTTTTATGAGGCACCCACAGGAGAATTTATCCTGGAAGCGGAAGAACTACTGAAACTCCGCGAAACCCTCACAAGGGTTTATGTACAAAGAACGGGCAATCCTTTATGGGTTGTATCCGAAGACATGGAAAGAGATGTTTTTATGTCAGCAGCAGAAGCCCAAGCTCATGGCATTGTTGATCTTGTAGCGGTCGAAAATACCGGGGATTTCGCATAAATCCGTGATTCCATTTCGAATCATAATTCGAATGAACCGTGATTTGATCTTTTATCTTCTTACCCGGGTAAAAGAAAATAGTAAATGGAAGTAATTCATAATCATCCGGTTAGGATCGATCTAAACCAGCCCATTCTGTATACGATTCAGCATGCCAACTATTAAACAACTTATTAGAAACACAAGACAGCCAATCAGAAATGTCACGAAATCCCCAGCTCTTCGAGGATGTCCTCAGCGTCGAGGAACATGTACTAGGGTGTATGTGCGACTCGTTCAGATCATGAGCTAGAACAAATGAGACGATTTTTCCAGTCTCAATGACCAGTACCAATGAGTGGGATAGAATGGAAGAACTCCATTCACTATCTAAAAATAAAGATCTATCATATACCTCTATTGTGTATGGAATTTATGGTTTCCATTGGTGCAAATCCAATCACCTCGATTTGAGATGAAAAGCAATTCTCCATTGGTAGCAAATGGTTATCCATTAAGCGGGGGAAATGGTATTTAAGAAGCAGAAAGATTATGCTCCTACTCTTGCAAGAACGGACTAACAGGGTCAGCTACCTAGCCAACCTTCATAATTAAATGCCGTCACTGTATGAATAGATCTCATTGTGAAAAGACCTATTACTGGATAATTCATGGGTAGAGCCAAAGAGTGTGAACTGTACAAGTTACCAATAACATTGATTAAATGAGGGAAGGGGCTCCGGTGTATAGAGAGGGCCTCACCGTTTAAGAAGTAACCATAGAAACGATGGAAGCCACTATTTATTTATTTATCCATTTACATTTACTACCTATTTATTTTATACCTATTTTATACCAAATATCGGTAAAATTTCTTATTTTGAGGTGAAATAAATGCCTGGAAGAAATAAAAAATCGTGGTTGGGAAGGTCATAGCAGCAAAAGCCATTGGAATTTTGATTTTATACATCGGAAGAATCCGTTTTGTTATTAATAAACCAGGAGAGGGGAAAAGAATGACTGAAAGAAAAGAAATCGATTAGTTATTCATCAAAGTTTAATTTGATTCAATGACCAGAGTTAGACGAGGATATATAGCTCGGAGACGTCGAACAAAAATTCGTTTATTTGCATCAACCTTTCGAGGGGCCCATTCAAGACTTACTCGAACTACTACTCAACAGAAAATGAGAGCTTTGGTGTCCACTCATCGGGATAGAGGCAGGCGAAAGAGAGATTTTCGTCGTTTGTGGATCACTCGGATAAATGCAGTAACTCGTGAGAATAGGGTATCCTATAGTTATAGTCGATTAATACATGATCTGTACAAGAGGCAGTTGCTTCTTAATCGTAAAATACTTGCACAAATAGCTATATCAAATAGGAATTGTCTTTACATGATTTCCAATGAGATCATCAAATAAGGAGATTGGAAGGAATTCACCGGAATGATTTAAACGGAGTTCCCCGGAGAATGACCTCCGGGAAGGTAGAGTAGAAATTAATATGATAAGATAAGTAGTAGGAATGAACGAACACGTTTCAAAAAAAAAACAGATTTCTTCTTCTCCCATTCTTTTTTTTATTCTATTACGACGCAACAATCAAATCTCTCGGCTTTTTCGAACAAAACATCAATCAATCTGATTTTGAATTCCAATTAGAGTTGTTTTGATTCAATTGAGGAGTAGGCCTATTTATTTCTGGTTCTAGGACCAGTAGTTCTAGGGATCGACTCGGTTTTCTCAAATTGTTTCTCATTATTAAGAAAAGGTAACGAAGATAAAATACGAGCTTGTTTTATAGCAATAGTAATTAATCGTTGTTGTTTCAAGGTCAATCTATTTACTCGTCTAGATAATATTTTTCCCTGTTCACTAATAAATTGACTAATTAAACTCATGTTTCTATAATCAATTCGATCCCCCGATCCAATTGGGGGCAAACGCCTACGAAAAGATCGCTTGGATTTACGAAATAGTCGCTTGGATTTATCCATGGTTTATTCCTTATCTCTAAAATCCCATTTCTTCATTCATTTCGGATCCGACCGAAATAGGACTTGATTTGTTTATATATATATAATTTCTTCCTGTTCCTTGGAAGGATGGTACACGTGTTCCGTTCGATCTATTTCTTTATCTCCCCATGAATCGTATGCTTGTAACAATAAGGACAGAATTTTCTCAATTCCAATCGACTAGGTGTATTGTGTCGATTCTTTTGAGTAATATATCTGGAAGTGCCTCGCGATTCTTTATTGAAATCATTTCGGACACAACTGGTACATTGCAAAATAACTATTCCTCTGACATCTTTACCCTTGGCCATGAACCTCCTTTGGATTCACTCAATTCTTCTATTTTCGATCCGAACCGAAGAAGAAGAAAGGAACGAAAAATAAATAGAAAATAGGTTGCTAACTCGAAATCCAATTATGAAAGATTTCGTTGCAATCAATAAAGTAATAAAATCATAAGTAATACAATTATTTCTAACTATTCATTATTCCTAATCCCAGCATTTCATTTACTATCTTATATGATCTCGAACAGCCTGCCCTAGACCCCCATTTCTATTTCTGTTCTACCTCTATTAATTCTATCCTGAACCCGAGTTTGACTGAGGTTCAATCCACTTTTATTCTTTCTCTTTCCTTCCTATCCTAAAGAACTGAAAAAAAAAGAGGGGGGGTTAGTCACAGAGAATTTATTGTATCTCTAATCTTCTTCATTCATCCATTCCCATATCAGTAACTAGAATGAAAAAAAGGGGAATACCAACGCATCTGGGAATAAACGATTGATCTCTATCAATAGACCTGCTAAAGACCCAAACCATAGAGTAGTTAGCACAGGTGCCACGGAGAGATATGTTTTTATATCTCGCATTGAAAATCCTCCTTCTTTATTGGAATACATATATGATCAGATGCATATGTAGTTAAAGATCACTTGTATTTGTACGCGGAATCCCTAACTAAAATGGATATGTACAATGATCCGGTAGATGAGATCCACTTGTACCTAAAACAGAAAAAGATGACCCCCTCTTCCTGAGCATTACCGATAAATATTAATTCTTTTATACGTTAGGTTTCATATGTATATAATTCTTTTATTATATGAGATATGAGACCAAAAAGAAGAAATGGCAAGAGAAATTGTATATAGATAGAGGAAATAACGATGTGGAAAACAAGACAGGGATTCTCTACAATGACACTGTACAACAATTAAAAGGGATGTAGCGCAGCTTGGTAGCGCGTTTGTTTTGGGTACAAAATGTCACGGGTTCAAATCCTGTCATCCCTACCTATTATTTTTCCTATGGCCAGTAACGAGGGGTCAATTGAGATCGATGAAAATTGGACATAATCTTTTATTTTATGATACTATATGCAATGCATGCAAAATGTATTTGGAGGTACAAAAAGAATCCTTTTCTTGACAGTCGTATCTGCTGTCATAAGAAAGCGCTCTTAGTTCAGTTCGGTAGAACGTGGGTCTCCAAAACCCGATGTCGTAGGTTCAAATCCTACAGAGCGTGATTCTGTTCTTGTAATGTCGAATCACAATAAAACAACTTCACTAACTTGAACTGCAACCTGAATTTGACCCCCTGCAGATTAAGGAGGAGGTCAATCAAAAAAAAAAGATG